ATTTCTTTCCCGTATTTCAAATACTTCGTACAGTGCCCAATAAATTATTGGGTGTTCTTTTAATGGTTTCAGTACCTGCGGGATTATTAACAGTACCCTTTTTAGAGAATGTTAATAAATTCCAAAATCCATTTCGTCGTCCAGTAGCGACAACCGTCTTTTTGATTGGTACTGCAGTCGCTCTTTGGTTGGGTATTGGTGCAACATTACCTATTGATAAATCCCTAAATTTAGGTCTTTTTTAATTTGATTCAATTGTGAAATAACACGACGTGTGTATCTAGGGAATAGTCGCTTTCAAGCGAATTCTCCCTAGATACATCTATTCAATTCTGAATTTCTTTCGAATATATGAATTGTGCTAAAGATTCAAAACCTATTTTCATCTTAATGAAAAAAAAAAAAGACGAAAAAAAATCCAATAGATTTAAAACTTCTTTTTTGGTAAATCAATTGCGAAATGTTTTTCTAGAATGACCAATATCTGTTTTATATCTTCTAGGCGCAAATGTTCAATTTTCATGAGATCTTCTTGACTGTTATTCAAAAGGTCCAATAATGTATATATATTGGACCTTTTGAGGCAATTATAGACCCTGGGAGAGAATTCTGATTGGTCAATAAAAATCGATTTCAATGCTATTTTTTTTTTTTTTTTTCTGAGTTTATCTAATTTATCGTGAAAGGTAAGAGGGGATAAAGGAACCGTGTGTTGATTGTCCTCTAAAGGTAAGTTTTCTTCTTCCTTATGTAAAAAGGGAATAAATAAATCAATCAAATTCCGGCAGGCTTCATGAAGTGCTTCTTTCGGAGTTAAACTCCCATTTGTCCATATTTCGAGAAACAGTATCTCTTGTTTTTCATTCCCATTCCCATAAGAATGAATACTATGATTTGCATTTCGAACAGGCATGAATACAGCATCTATAGGATAACTTCCATCTTGAAAGTTATGTGGCATTTTGATAAGATATCCGCGATTTCTCTCGATTTGTAATCCAATACACAAATCAATTGGTTCTGTCAAGCTAGCTATATGTTGTGTATTATCAACGATTTCTACATAAGGTGGTAAGATGATATCTTGAGCAGTTACATATCCTGGACCTCTGACACAAATAGACGCGTCACAAGTTCCATATAGATTACTTCTCAATACAATTTCTTTTAAATTCATTAAAATTTCATGGACCGATTCTTGAATACCCGCTATGGTAGAATATTCATGTGGGACGTTCTCAGATTTTACACGTGTGATACATGTTCCTTCTATTTCTCCAAGTAAAGCTCTTCGCATCGCAATGCCTATTGTGTCGGCTTGACCTTTCATAAGTGGAGACAGAATAAAGCGTCCATAATAAAGACGTTTACTGTCTTCTCTTGATTCAACACACTTCCACTGTAGTGTCCGAGTAGATACTGTTACTTTCTCTCGAACCATAGTAATATTATTTTATTTGATTGAATCATTTATTTCTCTTGTTTCTCTTGAAATTTCTTCAATGTTCATTTCTACACACGTCTTTTTTTCGGGGGTCTGCAACCATTATGTGGCATAGGGGTTACATCCCGTACGAAAGTTAATAGTATACCACTTCTACGAATAGCTCGTAATGCTGCGTCTCTTCCGAGACCGGGACCTTTTATCATGACTTCTGCTCGTTGCATACCTTGATCTACTACTGTACGAATAGCATTTGCTGCTGCAGTTTGAGCGGCAAAGGGTGTCCCTCTTCTCGTACCCTTGAATCCACAAGTACCCGCCGAGGACCAAGAAACCACCCGACCCCTTACATCTGTAACCGTGACAATGGTATTATTGAAACTTGCTTGAACATGAATAACCCCCTTTGGTATTCTACGTGCATTCTTACGTGAACCAATACGTCCATTTCTACGTGAACCAATTCTCGGTAGAGCTTTTGCCATATTTTATCATCTCATAAATATGAGTCAGAGATATATGGATATATCCATTTCATGTCAAAACAGATTCCTTATTTGTACATCGAGTCCTTTAGTGAGTCTGATTATCCTTGTCTTTGTTTATGTCTCGGGTTGGAACAAATTACTATAATGCGTCCCCGCCTACGGATTAGGCGACATTTTTCACAAATTTTACGAACAGAAGCTCTTATTTTCATATTTGTCATTCCTTATCTTAATTCTGAATCTACTTCTTGGAAGAAAATAAGTTTCTTGAAATTTTTCATCTCGAATCATATTGAATAAAAACAAAACCACCTAATCCTTCCAATCCTTGTTGCGGAGTCGATAAATTATACGTCCTCTGGTTGAATCATAACGACTTACTTCAATTTTGACTCTATCTCCTGGCAGTATCCGTATAAAACTGCGCCGGATCTTTCCTGAAACATAACCCAGAATCAGATCTTCATTATCTAACCGAACCCGGAACATACCATTGGGAAGCGATTCAGTAATTAAACCTTCATGAATCCATTTTTGTTCTTTCATTCCAGGTAAAGCCTCCTTGAAGTATCAACTAATGGAGGAGGAACGATATTAGACAACTCGTCCCTTTTCTTTTTTTTAGAAATAGGAAGAAGTTTCGGATCCAATTTGGATATTAAAAGGATTACCATATATAACACAAAATTTCTCCGCCGATTCCTTCGAGTCGAGCCTCTCGGTCTGTCATTATACCTCGAGAAGTAGAAAGAATTACAATCCCCATCCCACCTAAAATTCTAGGAATTCGTTGAGAGTTAGAATAGATTCGTAGACCGGGTCGACTGATCCGTTTTAAATTTAAAAAATTTCTATAGGGTCTTTTCCTATTCCTTCTATGCCGCAGGTTTAAAACCAAAAAAGATTTGTTTTTTTCTCGATGTTTTCTAACGTTTTCAATAAAACCTTCTCGGAAAAGTATTTTAACAATATTTTCGGTAATATTAGTAGATGCGATGCGAACCACTCTTTTTCTATCCATATCAGCATTTCGTATAGAGGTTATTATCTCAGCAATAGTGTCCCTACCCATGGTGAACGAAAATTATGGGTGCCCCAAAATTTGATATAATCAACATGTTTTTCTTTTTTTTTTTTTACTTATTTGTTTTATGAATATGAATTATTAAAGGTATATGCGTGAGACACAATCTACTAATTAATCTAGTTCTTAATCTATTTCTTTCAAATACCCCACTATAAACATATCAGTGATCTCATTTTATAATACCTCGGGAGCTAATGAAACTATTTTAGTAAAATTTAATTGTCTCAATTCCCGGGGGATCGCACCAAAAATTCGAGTTCCTTTTGGATTTCCTTCTTGATCAATCACAACTGCAGCATTGTCATCATATCGTATTATCATACCGCTGTCACGTTTAAGTTCTTTACAGGTACGAACAATTACAGCTCTGACTACTTCTGATTTTTCTAGGGGCATATTTGGTACTGCTTCTTTGATCACAGCAACAATAACGTCACCAATATGAGCATATCGACGATTGCTAGCTCCGATGATTCGAATACACATTAATTCTCGAGCCCCGCTGTTATCTGCTACATTTAAATGGGTCTGAGGTTGAATCATATCAATTTTTTAGTCTATTCTTCCAATGCAAAGGATGAAGAAAAAAAAAAGGAATATTTAAGGAATATTTTTTGTCCAAAAAAAGAAACTTTCATCCCCAAGATTCATTTCTGTTGGTTCTACATTTTTATCCCGAAATAATGAATTGAGTTCGTATAGGCATTTTGGATGCTGCTATTGAAATAGCCCTTCTAGCTATATTTTCGGTTACTCCACCCATTTCGTATAGTATTCGACCTGGTTTAACAACAGCTACCCAATATTCAGGGGATCCCTTTCCCGAACCCATACGTGTTTCAGCGGGTCTTACTGTAACCGGTTTGTCTGGAAATATACGGACCCAGATTTTTCCACCACGGCGTGCATTTCGTGTCATTGCTCGTCGACCTGCTTCGATTTGTCTAGATGTGATCCAAGCAGGTTCAAGTGCCTGAAGAGCATATTTACCGAAACAAATATGATTACCTCGATAAGATATTCCCTTCATTCTTCCTCTATGTTGTTTACGGAATCTAGTTCTTTTGGGGTTATAGTTGATGGTTGTTTCACAATTCCATCTCTACTACAGAACCGGACGTGAGAGTTTCTTCTCATCCAGCTCCTCACGAATAAAAGGATTAAAAACAGTTAATTGAAATGATTAACATTTTTGTAAAAAATAGTTTTTTTTTAGAACGTTCTAAAAAATCTTTATTTTGTTTTGTCCTTTATCCAAGTTTAGCAACTAAAAAAAAAAAAAGTTTTCGCGGGCGAATATTTACTCTTTCAATCTCTATTTTATTTGTAGGGCTCGTTCGTGACTTCTCCCAATAGATGAATTAATCTCCGGTTCATTTCGCCATCCCGACTAGTGAATCATTAAGATTCATTTTTTCAATAAAATCTTTTGCATTCACAGGTTCCATCGTTCCCATCGCTTCGTACTTAATGGTTAGGTCCGAATTCTACAATGGAGCTCATAATCCAATTTATTCCTGAGTCAATCTTCTTAGTCTTTATTGGCTCCAAGCTCTTTATTTTTTTCTTGATTCATTTAATATTTAATTATGGATGAATCAATTAGTATTGATGCTTTATTACACTGTCTTTTATGAGATGACTCGTAGACCTTACATATTGGAATTCTATATCATTGATATTCTTTTTCTCTCTTTCTCTCATCCTTCCATTTATCCACACCTTTACTTCTTTCATTTTGTTTTACAACTTCTAATTAAAGTTTATGCAAAAAAAAATTTCAGTTGCTACAAAGATATGACTGATTTATCATATCTTGACTGGTTCTTTAGATCCAGATAATACGAAGTGATGAGTTGGTTATTAGTTCATACTATGGGGCTGGTCCTTTTTTAATCCTAACCCTAAAAAACCAACGAGTCACACACTAAGCATAGCAATTATATCAAATGGTCAATTGAATTTTTATTCAACCCTATAG